TGAAAGTTATTTGGTGTTTTTATATGATATCCTCGATTCCTCTCAATTTGTAATCCAATACACAAATTAATTGGTTCCATTAGGCTAGCTATATGCTGTGTGTTATCAATGATTTCCACAGAGGGTGGTAAAATTATATCTTGAGCAGTTATACATCCAGGACCTTTGACACAAATAGACGCGTTGCAAGTTCCATACAGATTACTTCTCAATACAATTTCTTTCAAATTCATTAATATTTCATGTACTGATTCTTGAATACCAACTATGGTAGAATATTCATGTGGTACTTTTTCAAATTTTGCACGGGTGATACATGTTCCTTCTATTTCTCCAAGCAAAGCTCTTCGCATCGCAATGCCTATTGTATCAGCTTGTCCTTTCATAAGTGGAGACAGAATAAAGCGTCCATAATAAAGACGCTTACTGTCTACTCTTGATTCAACACATTTCCACTGTAGTGTCCGAGTAGATACTGTTACTTTCTCTCGAACCATATTTATATGATTTCATCAGATCATTGAATCATTTATTTCTCTTGAAATTAAATTTCTTTCATTTTTATTTCTACACACGTCTTTTTTTAGGGGGTCTACAGCCATTATGCGGCATAGGGGTTACATCACGTACGAAACTTAATAGTATACCGCTTCTACGAATAGCTCGCAATGCTGCATCTCTTCCGAGACCAGGACCTTTTATCATGACTTCTGCTCGTTGCATACCTTGATCGACTACTGTCCGAATAGCATTTCCTGCCGCGGTTTGAGCAGCAAATGGCGTACCTCTTCTTGTACCCTTGAATCCACAGGTACCGGCGGAGGACCAAGAAATTACCCGACCCCGTACATCTGTAACAGTCACAATGGTGTTGTTGAAACTTGCTTGAACATGAATAACTCCCTTTGGTATTCTACGTGTACTTTTACGTGAACCACCCCGCCCATTCCTACGTGAACTTGTTCTTGCTATCGATTTTGCCATACTTTATCATCGAAATCAGAGATATATGGATATATCCATTTCATGTTAAAGGAGATCTTATATTTTTCATTGGATCAGACCTTTATGTTAGAGAGTCCATTTTAACAAGATTAGCCCTGTCTTTGTTTATGTCTCGGGTTGGAACAAATTACTATAATTCGCCCCCTCCTACGGATCAGTCGACATTTTTCACAAATTTTACGAACGGAGGCCCTTATTTTCATAATTGTCGTTCCTTAACTTAATTCCGAATATACTTTTGGATTGGAAGAAAATAAGTTTCTTGAAATTTTAAACCTCGAATTCTAGCTCCATGAGGGGTATATTGAAGTTGAAAAAACCACCGAATCTTTCAAATCCTTGTTGTGGGGTCTATAAATTATACGTTTTGCGTTTGAAGAATAACATAAAGACGTACTTCAACCTTGACTGCTATTATACGTATCAAACTAAAACTCCGTGGTATACTTCCTGAAACATAACCTAAAATTAGATCTTGATTATCTAAATAATAGCCTGTACATAGCATTAGGTAGTGATTCAGAAATTGAAGCTTCATGAATAATTTTTTTTTGTTCTTTCATTTTAGCATTCTAGGTAAAACCGATAGAAGTATCAACTAATGTAGAAAGAGTGATATAAACTACTCCGCCCCTTTTCGTTGACAAATAGGAAATTATGAATACAATTCGGTAATTATAAAGATTACCATATATAACACAAAATTTCTCCGCCGATTCCTTGTAGTCGAGCCTCTCGATCTGTCATTATACCTCGAGAAGTAGAAAGAATTACAATCCCCATCCCGCCTAGAATTCTAGGAATTCGTTGATAGTTAGAATAGATTCGTAGGCCAGGTCTACTAATTCGTTTTAAATTTAAAATAGTTCTAGATGGTCCTTTCCTATTTCGTCTATGTCGTAGGGTTAAAACCAAAAAATAGTTGTTGTTTTCCTGATGTTTTCTCACGTTTTCGATAAAACCTTCTCGTAAAAGTATTTTAACAATGCTTTCGGTGATGTTAGTAGATGCTATTCGAACCGTCCCTTTTCTATTCATGTCGGCATTTCGTATAGAAGTTATTATGTCAGCAATAGTGTCCTTACCCATGATAAACTAAAATTATTCTTTCCTCCCATTTTTGATATAATCAACATGCTTTTATTTAAATTTATTTTATTTACTATTTAAATATAATTAAATATAAATAGTAATGAAAAATTATTTCATTATGTTAAATATAAGGTATATGCGTGAGATACAATCTAATTTCATACAAATACTATGTATAATATAAATATCATCTTATAATACCTCAGGAGCTAATGAAACTATTTTAGTGAAACTTAACTGTCTCAATTCTCGGGCAATTGCACCAAAAACTCGAGTTCCTTTTGGATTTCCTTCTTGATCAATAACAACTGCAGCATTGTCATCATATCGTATTATCATACCGTTGTCGCGTTTTAGTTCTTTACAAGTACGTACAATTACAGCTCTGATCACTTCTGATCTTTCTAGAGGTGTGTTTGGTAATGCTTCCTTGATCACAGCAACAATAATGTCACCGATATGAGCATATCGGCGATTACTAGCTCCGACGATTCGAATACACATTAATTCTCGAGCCCCGCTGTTATCTGCTACATTCAAATGGGTTTGAGGTTGAATCATATCATTTTAAAATCTGTTCTTTTAATGCAAAGAGTGAAGGAAAAAAAAGAAATATTGTTTGTCAAAAAAAAAAGAAACCTACAATTGTTTTTTTATCCCCAAGACTTTTTTTCTTTGGTTCTACGTTCCTATCTATCCCGAAATAATGAATTGAGTTCGTATAGGCATTTTTGAGGCCGCTATTGAAATAGCCTTTCTAGCTATATTTTCTGCTACTCCGCCCATTTCATAAAGTATTCTCCCTGGTTTAACGACAGCTACCCAATATTCGGGGGATCCCTTACCTGAACCCATACGTGTTTCTGTAGGTCTTACCGTAACGGGTTTGTCTGGAAATATACGTACCCATATTTTTCCACCACGCCGCACATTTCGTGTCATTGCTCGTCGCCCTGCTTCTATTTGTCTAGATGTGATCCAAGCCGGTTCAAGTGCCTGAAGAGCATATTTACCGAAAGAGATGCGATTACCTCGATAAGATATCCCTTTCATTCTTCCTCTATGTTGTTTACGAAATCTGGTTCTTTTGGGGTTATAGTTGATGCTTCTTTTTCAATTCCATCTCTACTACAAAACCGGACATGAGAGTTTCTTCTCATCCGGCTCCTCGCGAATTAAATTAAAGAGTTCAAATTTAATGATTTAATGAAATTATATTGAATTTTGGATTCTTTTTTGAGATTTCATCTAATCTATTAGAAATTTCTATATCTTGTTTGGATATCTACTTAAACATGTATTTTAATTTATTTCTAGATAATTTTTTTTTTCTTTTTCTATAATAACGAATCGTTTTTTTTTTTTTTTGTTTTGTCTTTTATTATATTGGATCAAACAAGATTGACTAATCTAATAAAAACCTTCGCGGGCGAATATTTACTCTTTCAATATCTATTTCAGTTGGAGGGTTAGCTCATAATTTCTTGGAATAAATGAATTGGCCTCGGTTTGTTCCGCCATCCCACCCAATGAATTATTAGGATTCGTTTTTCAATAGAATCCTGTATTCATAGGTTCCGTCGTTCCCATCGCTTCTCAATTAATGGTTAGGTTTGAATTCTACAATGGAGCTCTCATGAAATTTGTTCTTGAGTCAATCTTCTCAGTCTTTATTGGCTCGAGGCTCTTGATTTTTTTTATGACCAGATTTACTAGTTATGGGTGAATCGGTATTGATGCGTTCTAACACTGTCTTTTCTGAGATGACTCATAAACCTTACATATATTGGAGTGGTTGATATATCATTGATATGCTTTTTCTTTCTTTCTCTCACCCTTATATTTATCTGGATACTTTTCTATCAAAATCAGATTGGTTTTTCTTTTGTTTATGCAAAAAAAATTCAGTTGCTACAATGATATGATCAATATATCATATCTTGACTGCTTTTTTTGTATCCAGATAATGCGAAGCAATGAGTTGGTTATTAGTTCTATAGTTATTAGTTCATAGTAGGGGTCGGTCCGCTTTTTTTGAATCCTATCTTCTAAAAAAAAAACCAACGAGTCACACACTAAGCATAGCAATTATATAAACTGATCAATCAAATTTTTATTCAACCCTATAGAATTGCTCATTTTTTTTTTTTTTTYTTTAAGAGAAAAAAAAAAAGAATGAAAGGAAAGAGTTTATTGTTTTTTATTCCATTTTTTAATGAATATAGTGTAAAGACAAGTAAAGTATTCTTATTTCTCTTCTATAAATATCCAAATTTTGATGCCTAATACCCCATAGATAGTTCGGGCTGTATAGCAACAATAATCAATTTTAGCTCGAATGGTTTGTAAAGGAACCCTACCTTCTCGGATCCATTCGACACGTGCAATTTCTTTTCCGTCGATACGCCCTGCAATTTGCACTTGAATTCCTTTTGTATCCGCCTGCTCGGTTAATTCAATAGCCTTTTTCATTGCTTTTCGAAATGAAACTCTATTCTTTAATTGTCCAGCTATAAATTCTGCAAGAATATTAGGGTGTCCATAAGGGTTTGTAATTCTTGTAATAGTAATGTTGACTTTTCGGTTGACACAATTTAGTTCTTTTTGTACAGCCGTCTGTAATTCTTCGATTCTTCGCGTCCTCCCTTCTATTAATAACTTTGGGAATCCCATATAGATTATGACTTGAATTAGATCAATTCTTTTTTGAATCTCTATACGTGCAATTCCCTCGACACCTGAGGGTATTTTCATATTTTTTTGTATATAATTTTTGATACAATCTCGTATTTTTTGATCTTCTTGTAGACCCTCGGAATAATTTTTTGGTTGTGCAAACCAAATAGAATGATGACTTTGAGTTGTACCAAGTCTGAAACCAAGTGGATTTATTTTTTGTCCCA